ATTATATTATAAATAAATTATATATATATATATATAATATGATTCAATATATAATAATAATTCAATTTATAATAATTCAATTTCAATATAATATTTCAATATAATCAAATTAATAAATATAATTAATTTAAATAATTAATGATTAAGAAATAATTAATAATTAAGTTAAGGCTTGTTAATTAAGTAAGGTTTAATGTTAATTAATGTTAATAGATTTTTAATGTTAATGAATGACTATACAACTATATACTATGTACTATTACATATCACATAGTACATACTATACTATAAAATGGAATAATATTCTAAATAATAAATTCTAATACTAATAAATAAATTAGAATATTATAATAATAATTATTATATAATAATTATATAATAATGAATATGAATATATAGTAGAACATATGATGTTATGGCTCTATAAAATATATGGAACTGTATGGAATGTATGGAATATATAAGATATAAGATAGTATAAGATACAAAGAATATACAATACGCATGAGATAAGAAAGAAAGAAGAAAAAAAGAAATTGCTAATAGTGAGAATCCTCACAATTTCTTGAATTCTTATGCATTATTTTTCTTTTCTGTTATGTGAGCCTGCTTAGCTCAGAGGTTAGAGCATCGCATTTGTAATGCGATGGTCATCGGTTCGACTCCGATAGCTGGCTTTTTCCCTATTTATTATTTTCTTTTTCCATGATTGATGATCTCCCCTTGAGATCAAGAAATATTGAAAAGACTCCTCTCTTTTTCTCCAAATGTTGAGTTGCTCATCTATTATGTTATGCCACGGTAACTTCCAGCTATGAATAAAATAATTAGACCTCTACAGAGCAAATCATAAAACGTAACCTTAACCCTTAATATTATTTTAATTTTATTTATTATTATATTATTTATTACCTTTATTTATTTTACTTATTTATTTTATTATATTATTACCTTACTTAATATTATTATTTATATATTATTATAATTTATATATGAGATATAATTTATAAATATGAGTTAATTTAATAAAATAGTAAATAAGATATATAAATATATTATTAAGACATATAATACATAATAAATTATATAATATATACATAAAAATAAATTATATAAATTATATAACATATACATAAATCATATTCATAAAATAAATAAGACATATACAATATACAAACATTATATAATATACAATAAAATCTGTATATTGATACAATCCATTTCATTCCTGTTTGTAGTACTTCTATAAATTTTTCTTTGCTTTGTTCATGCGTTAGTTCAGTCTTAATTTAGATTTTTTCTGCAAATTTCAATAAAATAATATAATAAAGGAGTTTTTATGTCTCGTTACCGAGGACCTCGTTTCAAAAAAATACGCCGTCTGGGGGCTTTACCAGGACTAACTAGTAAAAGACCTAGATCCGGAAGTGATCTTAAAAACCAATTGCGCTCTGGTAAAAGATCACAATATCGTATTCGTCTAGAAGAAAAACAGAAATTGCGTTTTCATTATGGTTTGACAGAACGACAATTACTTAGATATGTGCATATCGCTGGAAAAGCCAAAGGATCAACAGGTCAGGTTTTACTACAACTACTTGAGATGCGTTTGGATAACATCCTTTTTCGATTGGGCATGGCTTCAACCATTCCTGGAGCCAGGCAATTAGTTAACCATAGACATATTTTAGTTAATGGTCGTATAGTAGATATACCAAGTTATCGTTGCAAACCCCGGGATATTATTGTTACAAAGGATAAGCAAAGATCGAAAGCTCTGATTCAAAATAATATTGCTTTATCCTCCCACGAGGAGGTGCCAAAACATTTGACTATTGACTCATTCCATAATAAAGGATTAGTAAATCAAATAATAGATAGTAAATGGATCGGTTTGAAAATAAATGAGCTCTTAGTCGTAGAATATTATTCTCGTCAAACTTGACCTAACAAAAATAACAAAGAAAGGTTCGGACAATTTTGCTCGCTTTTCGCCGATATAATATATCTAATATAAATCTAAGCTTAAGCTAAGAGCTTTTTTATCTAGATTTTTTCAATTTATGTATCACAACAATCGGCAGTAAAACTCTCATTCCTTTTTCGCGCTTTTTGGTATTTTTTTTTTACATACCACAGTAATTAGGAATAGAAAATCTCTATCAAATAAGGGTCTTATAGAATGAAAATAACGGTATAAATTGTTATTTGATACATTGTGTTAAGTAACCTTGGTGAATTAGATGAAGGTACAGAAACGGAAAGAGAGGGATTCGAACCCTCGGTAAACAAAAGCCTACATAGCAGTTCCAATGCTACGCCTTGAACCACTCGGCCATCTCTCCTACATAACATAATCTTATTATTGACCATAAACCGAGTGAATAGCGAGTAATTCATATTATTGCAGTAGAGGTACAACCAATCTATTCTAATGAAAATGTAAAACTTTTCCTAAAATTTTCAAATAAAAATATTCATTATTCCTTTTACTTCTATTCTAGGTATAGGTAAAAGTAGGTATAGGTAAAAGAATAAAAAACTCTTTTTTTTGTTAAGGAAAGGGGGGGGGATATCCATTAATGTTTGTTAAGACAACGATCTTTTCTTATTTTTATTATATTTATATTATACCGGATAAGACCAATGACTTAACTTAGAATAAATCAACTGAAGGATCTATATTTTATACTAGGGTTACATTTAGACTATGGTTCTATAGGAATAAAAAATGCTTTTCCAATCCCAGATTTCTCAACGGCAACTCCTCTAATCACCTACCCCATAGATCTATTACAAATGGATAAATTGTTCCATAGGTTTTTCTATTTCGATTGTATAGTGTATACACGTTATACAAACAAAAAATAATGGTGACTTTATTATTATTATAGAATAATTATTCTATTTTTCCTCTTTGAATCATGATCAAATCAAAACTTCTCGAGTTCTCAGAATCTGTAGTGTAGGAACATAAAGTCCTTGATTTTTAAACTTAGTTAAATGAAATTAGTAATAGTTCCGTTCATTGGAATACTACAAAATTTTGATGAAATCCAATCATATTCAAATATTTCCTATCTCTCCCTGCCAACAGGGCACAATTTGAGTGGAAAATCTATATATATATTTTTTTTTTTAATTAGTCTCTTTTTATGTTATTTCGTACTGTACAATTCCTTTGTTTGTGAGATCATTTTCCTCGAGGGGAAATGAGAAGAATTATAGAATGGGTTGCTAATTATGCCTAGATCTCAGATAAATGGAAATTTTATTGATAAGACCTCTTCAGTTGTAGCCAATATCTTATTACGAATAATTCCGACAACTTCAGGAGAAAAAGAGGCATTTACCTATTACAGAGATGGTGCGATTTGATTTTTTTATTTCTTTTTTTTTTTTAGCTATCAGTCTTACGAGAAAGAGACATATTTCAGGTTGAGGATAGAAAGAAAAAAATTTATATGGAAATAAACCTACGCTTGGTGAAGGTGAAGTTTGGAGATAGAACAATGCCTTCTGTCGTGTATCCTCGATTGATGCGGCCTCAGATGCTTCAATCGTCGATTTTAGTATTGAGCGAAAGGTTACACCTATAGGTTCTATCTATATTGCAGGTTAATCCTAGTCTACTCTACTAGTACTAATAGGTGGCATAGGGGAAGAAGCACTACACCTAGGAATCAACAACACAAAAACTTTGTTATAAATTACCCCTTTTACTTTACTTATTTGTATCGGGACTAAGAAGAATGGTTGGGACAACAAACATCCATCTCGTTTGTATTTTGGATACCCGTATAACCATCGAAGATCGTTGAAGTGACTAATTCCTGGAAATAGGAGCGTTAGGGACAAAGAAATTGTTGGAGTTACCATTTCTATCTAACACTTATATGATTGGTGTTAAGAAAAAAAACCTCTTGCAGGAAGGATGGCTAGAGATTTCTTGTAAAAATACCAGCCCCTATCAGTTCATAAAAGGATATTTTTTTTTGGATCCCATGGATTATTCCTTTTAATACTATGCACAGAAAGGAGGAGCCGTATGAGATGAAAGAAAATCTCAAGTACGGTTCTGGAACGGGGATTCTTTGAATAGAATGACGACCGTAACGGATGTCGGCTCAATCTGAAGGAAATTATGCGGAAGCTTTACAAAATTATTATGAAGCTACGCGATCAGAAATTGATCCCTATGATCGAAGTTATATACTCTATAACATAGGCCTTATACACACAAGTAATGGAGAGCATACGAAGGCTTTGGAATATTATTTTCGGGCACTAGAACGGAATCCATTCTTACCACAAGCTTTTAATAATATGGCCGTGATCTGTCATTACGTGCGACTATCTCCACTATAGAAAAAAGAAGGAAAGAAAAAAGGATCAAATCGGCTAGTACTAGTAAATTAAATATAAATACTAGAAAAAAACTAGAAAAAAAAGTAGGCTTTCTACATATGCATCGTCCAAAGCAACGATTTTTATAAGCTGTAGCAAAGAAAGAGATTTCACGGGAACAAAATACCAAATATGAAGAAATAGGTGTGGCCTATATACTTTTTCTATGGATAAAGGATCGAATTGATAGAAGAAGCACCGTAAAGATCAATTAGCGAGGTTCTCAGTTAATACAATAAGAACTGCTTATTTATCTCATGATATAAGATAAAAATTAGGAATCAACTTATGTAATAGAGTCGATCCACTAAGGTATTGAGCAGCGGTGTAGCATCAGATCCCAAGGATAGTAAGTCTTTTTTCTCATATCTTATAGATTATAGAAATAGAAGAAAGTCTTTTTAAAAAATTCTATATGAATTTCATATATGAAAGCGAGATAGTTACCTTTCAGAAAATGCTAACGATATAAGGAAATACCATACCTATGTTTCATTCTTCTGAAGGTGGGAGAAAAGATAAAACTGATTTATTGATTGAAATTAGAGTTTGAAACTTATGTAGTTAACTTCTTCTGCTAACCCAATAAAATG